ATTGTATAAAAAGAGACTCATAAAAATTAATCATGTGCCAGGAACCAGATTTGAACTGGTGACACGAGGATTTTCAGTCCTCTGCTCTACCAGCTGAGCTATCCCGACCATTCCCATTCCCGATACCGCATCCTCATTTTACTAGATAACTTAGGTCTATGTCAATTCAAAGGGTATTACAAAGTCTTATCCAGGTGCTAGAATTTTTTGGATCTTCAAAAAAGGAAGACTTTGTCAGCTTCAGTATGAATAATGATATCGACCATGACTCGTTCAAATGGGGAGTCTTTGGTCAAAGACGGTCATTTGTACATGTATCATATATCACAAGACTTGTCATAAGAGACAAATCTTTCTCTCGGATCGGTTTGTAAAAGAGTAGGGTGAATAAGAAAGATAACGAATTTGAACTACTAACGAAAAAAAAGATAAGATAAATAGTTAATAGTTAAGGAGTCAAATGGGTTTTTTGGGGATAGAGGGACTTGAACCCTCACGATTTTTAAAGTCAACGGATTTTCCTCTTACTATAAATTTCATTGTTGCCGGTATTGACATGTAGAATGGGACTCTATCTTTATTCTCGTCCGATTAATTAGTTCTGCAAAAGAACTATCAGACTGTGTGGTGAATGCTTTGATCAATGAATATTCGATTCTTTCTTCAATATGGAATCGATTCACAACAATTTTTCCCTTTTTCATAGAAAAATACAGATTAAGGTCGTCATTAATCATTTGATAGAGTATTTCAGTACGTATACGTATGTATATACGTATATCCTTCATATTTTCGGAAGTTTAAATGGAAGGATTCCTCTACCAATGCAACACAGTCAATTCCATTTGTTAGAACAGCTTCCATTGAGTCTCTGCACCTATCCTTTTTTCACCTTCTGGGCCTTTGTTTGTTTTTGTAAAATAGGATTTGGCTCAGGATTGCCCATTTTTATTAATTCCGGGGTTTCTCTGAATTTGAAAGTTCTCGCTTAGTAGGTTTCCATACCAAGGCTCAATCCAATTAAGTCCGCAGCGTCTACCAATTTCGCCATATCCCCTTTTTGTTTTGAGATTAGGATCTCATTTTTATTGAGATGTCGTTCTCTTTTTTATTTCATTTCTGCTGGAACCGTTTAATTCATTAAATACTGATTCCTATCTCGAAAAAGTTTTTCTCCTCTTTGATTTCTTGGCTATCTTCTTTCATCTTCTATAGGAAACCCGCACCCGCATTTGGTCCAATCAGAAACGATTCTATCATTTCTGTATCTGCAATTCAATATAGATGGAGATATACCACGTATATATGTCTCTCTTCTGCTCGTTTTTCCCATGCAATTTGGAATACTTGAACGGTCGATTCTTTTTTTCGTCTGAGCTTCCATCTTTACGAATCAAAGCGCAATAATTTCTAATTATTTAAAACAAATCATTCCATTTAGAAATAAAAAAGATATATATGATGATATGAAATAAAATATATAAGTGTAATAAAAAGACTTTCAAATATCATTTGAAAGCAAAAACGAAAATGATTTAATCTAAAAATAGATCGAATCAAATATTTTTTAATATTAAATGCTATACTATAGAATTGTACTATATAATTGTGATGTGAGAAAAAAACTAAAATTATATATCGATAGATTAATCGTTATATTCTATGGTCTATGGTAAGTATGAGTATTGAATATTTCCTTTCAATTCTATATTCTATTTTTTCGATAGTCATATTCATTATGACTAGCTAATAGGAATCGCCAAGAATGCAAATATAAGTATATTAATTAATAGCTAACAATAGTTTATTGAATCCCTATGCAGGTATAATTTATCTTATGTGAGCCTGCTTAGCTCAGAGGTTAGAGCATCGCATTTGTAATGCGATGGTCATCGGTTCGATTCCGATAGCCGGCTTTTCTCTATTTATTTTCTTCGAGTTTTTACATGATTGAGAATGCCCTTTTGAAATCCGAAATCAAATAATATTGAAAAATATATTTTTTATCTTATAGGAACTTACAACTATGCCATGAAAAGAATCCCTTTTATCTATTTTTTATCTATATAGAATCTTTATATAGAATATATATAGAATAGAAAGGTCTGGATATTTATTCATCTAATTATTCTTTAGAGTACAAGTACACTACTTCCGTAAACTTCGCTTCATTTATCATTTAGTTCAGTTTTAGTTTAGGTTTATTCTGTAAAATGAAATTTCATCAATAAGAATTCAATATAAATAAGAATAAGGAGTCTTTATGTCGCGTTACCGGGGACCTCGTTTCAAAAAAATACGCCGCCTGGGAGCTTTACCGGGACTAACTAATAAAAGGCCTAGAGCCGGAAGTGATCTTAGAAACCAATCACGTTCCGGTAAAAAATCTCAATATCGTATTCGTCTAGAAGAAAAACAAAAGTTGCGTTTTCATTATGGTCTTACAGAACGACAATTACTTAAATACGTTCGTATCGCCGGCAAAGCCAAGGGGTCAACA